CGCTTGAAAGAAAAAACCTCGGACGTATCGCTCAAATTATTGGTCCAGTACTGGATGTAGCTTTTTCCCCCGGCAAGATGCCTAATATTTACAACGCTCTAGTGGTGAAGGGCCGAGATACTGCCGGTCAGCAAATTAATGTTGTTTGTGAAGTACAGCAATTATTAGGGAATAACCAAGTTCGGGCTGTAGCTATGAGTGCTACAGATGGTCTAACAAGAGGGATGGGAGTGATTGACACGGGAGTTCCTCTAAATGTTCCAGTTGGTGGAGCTACTCTAGGACGAATTTTTAACGTACTTGGTGAACCCGTTGATAATTTAGGTCCTGTAGATACTCGTACAACATCTCCTATTCATAGATCAGCACCCGCCTTTATACAGTTAGACACAAAATTATCTATTTTTGAAACAGGAATTAAAGTAGTAGACCTTTTAGCTCCTTATCGCCGTGGAGGAAAGATAGGGCTATTCGGGGGGGCTGGAGTGGGTAAAACAGTACTCATTATGGAATTGATCAACAACATTGCCAAAGCTCATGGAGGTGTATCCGTATTTGGCGGAGTGGGTGAACGTACTCGTGAAGGAAATGACCTTTACATGGAAATGAAAGAATCTGGAGTAATTAATGAACAAAATATTGCGGAATCAAAAGTGGCTCTAGTCTATGGCCAGATGAATGAACCGCCGGGAGCTCGTATGCGAGTTGGTTTGACCGCTCTAACTATGGCCGAATATTTTCGAGATGTTAATGAACAAGACGTCCTTCTTTTTATCGACAATATCTTCCGTTTCGTCCAAGCGGGATCTGAAGTATCCGCCTTATTGGGTAGAATGCCCTCCGCTGTGGGCTATCAACCCACCCTTAGTACTGAAATGGGTTCTTTACAAGAAAGAATTACTTCTACCAAAAAAGGGTCCATAACTTCTATTCAAGCTGTTTATGTACCGGCAGACGATTTGACTGACCCTGCTCCGGCCACGACATTTGCGCATTTAGACGCGACTACTGTATTATCGCGAGGACTAGCTGCCAAGGGTATCTACCCAGCAGTAGATCCTTTAGATTCAACGTCAACTATGCTTCAACCCCGCATTGTTGGTGAGGAACATTATGAAACTGCGCAAAGAGTGAAGCAAACTTTACAACGTTACAAAGAACTTCAGGACATTATAGCTATCCTGGGGTTGGACGAATTGTCCGAAGAGGACCGCTTAATCGTAGCAAGGGCACGAAAAATAGAGCGTTTCTTATCACAACCCTTTTTCGTAGCAGAGGTATTTACGGGTTCTCCGGGGAAATATGTCGGTCTAGCAGAAACTATTAGAGGGTTTAAATTGATCCTTTCCGGGGAATTAGATGGTCTTCCTGAGCAGGCCTTTTATTTGGTCGGTAACATTGATGAGGCTACTGTGAAGGCTACGACTTTAGAAATGGAGAACAAATTGAAGAAATGACCTTAAATCTTTGTGTACTAACCCCCAATCGAATTGTTTGGGATTCAGAAGTGAAAGAAATCGTTTTATCTACCAATAGTGGACAAATCGGCATATTACCAAATCACGCGCCTATTGCCACAGCAATAGATATAGGTCTTTTGAGAATACGCTTAAATGACCAATGGTTAACGATGGCTTTGATGGGTGGTTTTGCTAGAATAGGAAATAATGCGATCACTGTTTTAGTAAATGATGCGGAAAAAAGTAGTGATATTGATCCACAAGAAGCTCGGAAAACCCTTGAAATAGCAGAAGCTAACTTGCAGAAAGCTGAAGGAAAGAGGCAAACAATTGAGGCAAATCTTGCTCTCAGACGAGCTAGGACACGGGTAGAGGCTATCAATGAGATGGCATAACTAGTTGGCCGAGTAATCAATAGAACTTCTTTATCATAGGATAGGATAAAGAAGTTCTATTGATTACTCGGATTTCAATAGAATCAAATAGAATCAAGCGGAATAGGATTCGAATAGTCCAAATACAATATTTTATAAATAGAATAAGATGGAAAAGATAGAAAATAAAAAAAAAAAGAAGAGTCTAAAAACTACGATGGACTCTAATAAGTTAAGAAATTATACCTACTATTGGATTTGAACCAATGACTTCCGCCGTATGAAAGCAATACTCTAACCACTGAGTTAAGTAGGTTATTTCTCATTACAAAGAAAAATAAAATGACAAAGAGAAAGTAAAGGGGACCCCTCGCATTTCCTTTGATGGATGATAAATGTAATTATAAATTGAATATTATTTATAAGCAATACTCCTCAAAAAGGTAGAAGATTGGATTCTGGAATATGCGTCTTAACAATAAATTATCTAATCGATAAAATGTGTATCGCAAGAGCTATAGCTCAGTTAGGTAGAGCACCTCGTTTACACGTGCGCCAATGTTTTTTAGAGAAGTCCATCATAGAATCAAAACGCTGAATCAAAGCACGCGGAGTCATCCATTATTATATTTATAATAATATATGAATACTTTTTTTTAATGAAAA